GATACAAAAAGACGATACTAAATAGTTTAGTACGAAGATTCTGTTGATTAATTGCTTGCTTTAACGCCATTTCCTACGTCATTTCCTTAGTATTGCAGTATCCTAGACTGGGATGTAAGACAGCGCATATGTGCATCTGGTTGCTTGCATATAACATGGATATATACAGATCACGGACAGAAGAAAAAATGAAAAATATGATTGATAGAACAACAGAATATATTAGGAAACTCAAAATTTGAAATCATGGATACATATATATCCTTAACATACTCAAACGGCTCCCATTATTGGTATCAAACCAATAGCGATTCATACAAGCTAAATCTTCTAATCGATAATTAGGCCAAAAAAAGAACTTTAATTTAATTAATTCATTTTTTTTTCTGTCAAAATGTTTACTTTCATCCAAAAATTGACTCCAGTTTTTTATCTTGTTCTCCTTGCAAAATACTGTATTTCTATGCACACCATTCCTATTCTTTAAATTCAAATTGAAAGCAATTAGAATTCTCAATTCTCTACGACGTCTAGACGATAAAATTTTTTCAGGAACAAGCAAATCATAATTCTTTTTGTCTCTATTTAGAGTTTTTCTTTTATGTCTTGGAATGGATTCATCAAAATTATTCTTAGCAACATTTTTTGGTTTTCGGTATCTTTGATTACTTTGGTGCTTACTTTTATGAACCAATGAAATACCTATGATTTGATACATAAAAAACTGTCCGTCATTTTTTACAGATAGACGGGCAGGTTCCATAATTAATATTCCCTTTTTCGTTAATTGTGTAAGATTTAAACGCCTCGTCATTATATCCAGATTCATTTCTTTCCTTTGAATATAGGATATAGTAATTTTTCTTACATTTATCAGGCTAACCAGGAGAGCATATACCTGGATATTATTCATCATTTTTTGATTCAATTGATTCAAACGCCCAGCCCATCTTAATTGCAAAGGAAAATCTCCTTTAAGGAAGATTTTTAGTTTTTCGATCGATTCTAAAAAATATTCTTCAATATTGTTTTGATTCTTTAATTCAAAATATTGTTTTGAATTTGATGGGCTGAAATTGAAAAAATCCTCCTCTTGTTTTCCAAAAAAATCCTCATCCTCCTCTTGCTTTCCATTGATGTTTTTATTTTCACTAAAATTTGGATTTATCTTCAAATTAAAAAGAAGTAATTTGCTTGGGATAAACCAAGGTTTCTCTTTATATTTATGATAAAGTATTACAAACTCTCGGAAGAAAAAAACTTTCGGATTCGATATGAGGCGATTTAAGATTAAGATTTTTTTATTCATTCCCATCCAATCAAAAAACATTCCCATCCAATCAAAAAAGACTTTTTTGTAATTGATTTCGGAATTTGAATCAATCGGAAGATAAAAAAGACCATTATTATGAATTTTATCCATTATTTGGTCCTTATTAGATTCAACCTTAATATTTGTATTAATTTTCCAACCCAAATATTTTCTATCTGTATTTTTTTCCATATATATAATATCACTTTTTCCTAGATAATTCTTGATGGGAATATTCTTGAGTATCTTAAAAAATTTTTCTTTATTTCTGGTGGAATTTTCTTGGTTCTTATTTGCTTCTAATGATGATCTATAAATATAGGAGTTCTTCTTAGTTTCAGAATGAATATATTTATATGATAAAAGATCATATCTATAGTTTTTTTGAAAATTCTCCTCTTTATTTGGTAATAAATATACTTTCGATTTTTGTTTTTTTTTGTAATCAAGTAATTGGTCTTTTTCATAGGAATACCATTTGTTTAAATCTTTATTTTGAGACGTATGGCATTGATTGATCCCATTTCGCCATTTTTGTGGGACTAATCTAGACCATGTAATCTGAGATAAATCGTATTGATAATGACCTCTTAACCAGTTTTTCCATGGATTCATTCCATAATTTGGAAGTTTCTTATGTCTTAATTCGGAATGAAATATTCCTTGTCTTCCAAAAAAATCCTTTATTTCAGTCTTAAGAAAAAAAGACGGTCCATTATATTGAAGAATAGATCTTAACTTATTGAAGTTAATAACTTGGGTTTGTGATAATTTTAAAAATACATATTTTTGTGACAAGTAAGATAAATCAAAAAAAATATGTGACTTCCGCTTACTATTTCTAAGATTAGAAAAAGCCCTTTTTATAGTCATAGGCGAAATAAAGTCAATTTTTTTTTGTTTTGTTTTATTAATCCTTTCATGATTTGTTTCATTATTGTAAATGTATTTATCAAGAATTTTTTTTGTTGATTCGATAAAAAGTTGTAGAGCGATTCTGCGCATATTAATGATACATAGAAAGATATCTATGTATATTTTTTCAATGAAAAATTGAACTATTAATTGAATATTTTTTCTTTTTAATATTTTCCAAATTTTTGGGGGTGATTCTCCATTATTATTTTTCTTTTTTTTGTTAGGACTTGTTTTGATTCCTGGCGTTACTTTTTTTTTCTCTTTTTTCAT